AATTCAACATAAAATTCAAGATATTTCATCGAATCATGGAATGAAGAGATTCTACTTGTCTCCTGAACTAAATTCTTGGAGAAAAAATCATTTTCTGCTTGATGCCGCTTACTAGATTTCTCGTTTGTTAATTTCCTGTCTTGGTGGGAGGGAGATAAGGATATCTCGTCGTAACAATGAATCAAATGAAAGTGAAAGAAATCTAATTTCACACCTTTTTCCTTTTCTGACGGACCAATCATTCCCTGAAAAAATACTCCTCTTCCTTATTATTTCTAGTTTTTGTATTTAGTACTTTTTTTCTTTTTTATTTAGAAATTTCTAAATAAAATTCGAAATACTAAATAATCTAAACTAAAATAAGAGAAAGAAATTCAATTGAAATAATTCAAAAAAAAAAAAATACTACTACTAGATTTCTAATGTCGATTCTAATGAATAATTCGTCAATGACGAATAAAAAACAATTCTATGCAATTCTGAAAGGGGGAAAGATCCCTCGGATAGAATCATTCGATTATATTGACAATTTCAAAAAACTGATCATACTATGATCATAGTATGATGGCCGTTGGTCAAGCAGGCCCCCATCGTCTAGTGGTTTAGGACATCTCTCTTTCAAGGAGGCAGCGGGGATTCGAATTCCCCTGGGGGTAGGGTACTACGAAAGGAAGTTGATCATGGATTACCAATAAGGCGAAAATTGATTCTTCCTGGGTCGATGCCCGAGCGGTTAATGGGGACGGACTGTAAATTCGTTGGCAATATGTCTACGCTGGTTCAAATCCAGCTCGGCCCAATAATTCGCCAATCCGCCATGAGATGATATAACCCCCTTTGTACTTCAGAAATACCCGATCCGGAGATAAAAAAGAATCAACTTTTCTGCTAGATCCCGTATTTCCCTGGGATTGTAGTTCAATTGGTCAGAGCACCGCCCTGTCAAGGCGGAAGCTGCGGGTTCGAGCCCCGTCAGTCCCGACGGATCCAATAAATATATCAAAAAATCTCTCCCTTTTTATGAAGGGGACCGGGGGAAGAATTCCATTGTCAAAGCAAAGGGGAAATCCTTATTTCTTTTTTCTTTCCTTTTGGTAGGAGAAAGACATATGCGGTTGGATTAGTACAATTATTGGTAGCATTATAGTCAGTATTCCAAGAAATGCTGGCTTTTTCGATTGCCCCCGATGCATGTAATGGAATCGAGTACTATACTTTTTTGAGGCGCGCATACACAAAGGGAATTCCTTTCTTGTCCAATACAAAATTGAATATAAGAAAATACTTTCCAGAAAAAACAAAAAAAAAACAATTTCTTTTTCTGGCTACGGATTTATGGAACCGTACTTACTAATTTGAAGTTGAAAAATAGATTTCATGCAAATTGCACACTGAGCTTTTGGTATAGGTGTCCCGGGACTAATAATCTACGAAGAAAGGAGGGGGAAGGACAGATCAACCAAAGATCCTACTCCTCTTAGAAAGGCGAATGAATCATTTTTCCTATTTTTCATTTTGTTTTAAGGCCCCATCGACGAAAGACCAAATCGGAAAATAGTAAATTTGATGAATATTCATTTTATACGGTCTCATCTTTATCACACTTCTTTGTCTTCCCAGTCAAAAATAGTTTCGTTCTAAACTCCTTGCTTTTTCCATTTAGCTTTTAGTCTTTGTTTGGGTTTGTAACTATGTGACCACTGGAAGTGGAAGAGCTATTTGATGAGACTTCATCAGATGATTGTACAAGAAGGAACTAGATAGATTAGAGAGAAAAAAAGAACAGATAATAAAAAATGATAAATAAAGGAATTTTGGATTGGGTCAGCAATCCAAGTTTGGGGCGGTATGGATAAAAGAACTTCCTATGTTATACTATTCAATTCTCGACGACGAATTGATTTGATAGTTCAGATATTGTTATTCATGATATTGATCTGATTCAAGATCATCGAGAGGTAATATTCATTCATTGAATTTACAGGCCAAAGATTTATCATCTCTATGGGATTAAATCCCGAGTTATTGCGAAGTAAAAAACCGATGAGATTATGGAAGTAAATATTCTTGCATTTATTGCTACTGCACTATTTATTCTAGTTCCTACCGCTTTTCTACTTATCATTTATGTAAAAACAGTCAGTCAAAACGATTAATTATTAACTAATTTGAATGAAACTTGACTTCTGAGTTCTTAGCCAAAATTGACGAAATAAAATGAAAAAGATTCCAATTTCATGTCTTAAATGAAATGAGTGGACTAGAATCGGCAGTATTCTAATAGATAGATAGTATGGTAGAAAGATTCATCTATTTCTTTCTACCATACTATTTATCTATTAGATTGTTGTTATAAAGCTGCCCCCTGGAAGAAAATAAAGATAGAGGCTGCATTTGATATGGATCTATATATCAATCTACAATATTATCTTGATATATATTAATATCAATTCCATATATGGGATTGACATAGCATCCAATTCCATTTATTTGCTATATCTATTTGTTCTGATCAATCTGAATTACTCCTATGTCTTATAGTTTGAATTACTATATTTTTGATTTCCAATATGAATCTCGGTATCTATTGAGAGAATCAAATCAATGAAGCAAAAGCGATAGATATAGGCATATTCAAAAAATCACGTAGTAATCTTTTTTTTTTAACATTCCCAAGAAGTAAACCATTGACAGTAGTTCCACGGGCATCGAAAAGGAAGAGTAAACCTCACTGATTTTTAACGCCTGAACCATGATATGAAATAAGTCGATAAAGTCTAAATCCAATTTCAAAAATTCGAAAGCGGTAAATGCGCAATATGTGACTCACCTGACGATCTTATTCTACATAGTATCTCGTTAGACAACTACTATGTTTATATCCTTTCTTTCTCATACAAAGTGCGTATACAATTAACAAAACCACTTCTTCTTTGAACAGTAAAGAGAGAAACAAATAAAAAAAGGGTCTGGCCCTCCTCAGTATCACCTAGGAAGAGGCCATTGATTGGAATAGAAAATTTAGGAAGAATTTGGTTCGAATAAATTTCCTGGGATCCTCTTCCTTTCGAACTACAAACATGGGAATCGTTGAAATAGCTCTTTGATTGAAAGAGGATGATTCCTATAATACATTACTCCAGTCGAGTCCAATGGAATTTCAAAATGAAGATATTTTTATTTTGTTCCAAACGTGTTGCAGAACCATCTAGAAAGCAATTGATATTGATACAGTTTGCTTCCTTAACTCAATTAGTAGGACCCCTAGAGTCCACTCCTTCCCCACACTACGAGTGAAAGGGAAAAAGTAAAGACTACCATTAAAGCAGCCCAAGCAAGACTTACTATATCCATATGAATTATGTCCCCTATCTCTATAAATCTAAAGGAATTGTTCCATTATTCCTCACTAATAATAGTAGAATCAATGGTGCAGAGTCAAAAAGAACGAAGACTATTAATAAACCAATCCAATAAATTCGCCCATTTTATAAGAAATTCCTATATGATTTAGAATCGGGAAAGATTAAACCCAAGCAAAATCCGCAGTAACATCTCAAGGGAATGTTCCTAATGTAACATGTAGGAATAATAAGTCCTATTCTTTTTTTGTTGACCCTCATTTCAATTGATTGGATGCTTGAGCACTGAGATATTTTCGTGAGTTCCTCGTATATAATAAAGTATCTTCCGCCCCCTTCCACAACTATTTCGATTTCCTATCGGGCTCTCCAATCTAATCCAAGGTACAGTCATTATACAATGGATTAATAATCTAAAATTTTGATTTGGAGTAGAAGGTAATTGCGAAGTCTTGAGAGCCCCTCTAGCATTCGAATATTTACTTGAAAGCTAAGCCTAAATATGCAATGCAAGGATATTTACAATTTTTGATAAAAACACCCAGACCAGGTGTTTAGAATCAAACAAGTATCAACAGTCCGTTTTCTCTGCTTCTGCTGGCGAATCATTCAGCGGGTTATATCAACAGAAGAAAAAAAGAGATTTCAAGTTTTTTGTTGATCAGGCGACACCCGGATTTGAACTGGGGAAAAAAGGATTTGCAGTCCTCTGCCTTACCACTCGGCCATGTCGCCAAAATGCTACAAATACAAAATAGATGAAAACGTTCCCGGATTACTGAACTGCTTTTTTATTGTACTTGCACCTTGAGTTCTGTTTTCCTTAATTTTTCCTAAAAGTCAAAGAAATCCTAATCCTTCTTCCCTTTTGATTGGGTTTGATTCATCCTTTCAATTTCGATTGAGTCTATCTCAAAATTCATAATGTTCAAAACTTTCTCTTACCTTTCTATTGAAAAATCAAATGTGGATTTTCAGTCGCAAAATACAAAATTCAACTTTCTGAAAATAGGACCCATTAACTATTGACTTAGAATGCATGAATGATTCTTGGATTTGAATCTCCAAATTTTGGTTTCCTAATGACATAAGAAAATACAACTTGATATATGATATATAACTAATCAGTATGGATTTTTTCAATCAAAAAATCCTTCTCAATTATAATTATTAATAATAATTATAACAACAATTATGAGTATATGTAAACCCCCCAAGATAAATTGTTAGACGGATATATATTATTTATATATGTTCCCGATATAGAATTATCAGATATCAGAAAAGTATCATACTTCAATTTGAATTTTGAATTGAATAGAAAATTGAAATTCTGTTTTCGGAGAGCACAACCTGTGTTGCCCCGAATAGAACATAGAACGACAATAAAACAATAAAAGAGAAGAAAGACAGATATTATAGATATCTCCACACGTGTTTAAGCCATACAAACCTTCTTTTCTTATACACTTCACAATCATATTCTACTCAAAAATCCGTAAACAAAATCTCTCTCTTCTCTGCGAATCATTTTTTTAACAATGAAATCCATAACATAAAAGGGGGTTAAATGCTAAAAAACCGATTTGAATTCTATAGATTCTTTCTGATTTTTATGCCTTTATCTCAGCGAAAAGA